TCAGAAGAAGCAGGGGCCGCAGTAGCTGCCGAATCTTCTACTGGTACATGGACAACTGTATGGACCGACGGACTTACCAGTCTTGATCCTTACAAAGGACGATGCTACCACATCGATGCCGTTCCTGGAGAAGACAATCAAAATCAAAGTTATGTAGCTTACCCCTGTCACTTAAAGGGCGAAGTCTTAGAAGCGAGTCTAAAGTCATGTTTGAAGGCTACTATGCATCCTTCTTCATAGTAGAGTGTAAGGTAGGTTTGGGTATAGCAGGACTTGAACCTGCGACCATTAGGTTAAAAGCCCAATGCTCTACCAACTGAGCTATACACCCAAAAAAAGATGTAGTAGTAAAAGTAGTAAATAAGGATTGGTACGGAAAAGAGGGCGTCATATTAAAGGAGCGCGGCTCTGTATGAGGCTCGTACTGCAGAGCAAGCGAAGAAAACGTAAGGGCGCGCGTGAGCACTTCTGCAAGAAAACGGATGCGCGGCTAACGCGCTAGCTGCGCCGTTGCTTGTTCCCTCACTGAACACTTTCTAGATATCTGTCTCCATTATCTATCGGATTGCTCTCTCCGATAGCAATGGGAGGTTCAGTCAAAAGCATTTACCCCGCACTCAACTCAATGATCAAGCAAATAAGCAAGACGAATCTCTATACTACGAAATTTCGATAAGAGTGACGTTGATAGGATTCACTCATATAAGTGGTTTCATTCAAGTGAAATTGTTTTTGAGTTCAAAGAAGACGCCTCCAACAACCCACTCTTCTTCGGTTGATGAACAAGAAGAATCTATTGCCTCCACTTCAATACATTACAAAGAAGCTAGTCGCTAGTTCAAATAGGCACCCCCCAGCCGGCAATCATATGTTGAGTAGGAGCTCGTTCATCAACCTGTGAGCGGAAAGAGCAAAAAACCTGACCTCTTATTCCCTTAAACAGACAGGCACAAGCTGAGTCAACAATGGAGAGAGACTATGAATAGATCGATTCCTACTTTATCAATCATACTAAAAGAAAGTATGTCACTGCTCAAGGTCTGAAACATGCTTTGTACTCAACCCGATGATCCACACTGACGGGCCGAACCCACAAAGATGTCACTTTCCCTTGCTTCGACACCGTGTCTTGGCTTTTCTTTTTATAGATTTTTTGAATCCACAGCGCAATCGGACAGATATTGATTTTGATGAACAGACAGAAGGCTCTATATAAATAGATTTGCGTGCGGAAGAACTCTACCTGAAGCTATGCCTGAGCCCGAGTTGCTTGAGCTTGAAAGCGGTATCGTACACACAACTATTTTTTTCTAAACTAAAACCGGAAGAAGGTTCCAGCAGAAAGGTAAGCACTCGCTTTAGCTACAGTCGCAGCATAGCGCGTTAACGGTGCCCTGGAAGCTTTCCAAGTTAAGCCAAGACCACGGGCAGTTTAACAAAGGAGCAAGAGGGGATAGCCTTATGAACTGAACGAGAGTAGGTCTAATTCCGGTTTGGGGCTGAATCCAACATTATTCATGCTAAGACAACGGAGTGGGTAAGCTTACTGCCACTTGTTGCCAAGGGATCAAAAGAAGAGGAATAAACCATAGGGGGATAGATGATCCTGCCAAGGGAAAGAGAGCCAGACTGCGATGTCTATCCATAGCGCTATCCTCCTCAATCGTACCGTACCGAGCGAACCTTTTCTTCTATGTCTTGCTTGCTGGCTTGTTTTACTCTACTCTATAAACCGTCTGAATGGTTCAAATCATTCATTCTTCTCTCTCCTGAAAACGAAAAGCCTCTGCTTTTTAAAAACCTCACCCTCCGCAAAGTCTTTCTTCCTTTTCCGTCTCGTAGGAAAGATCGTCTTATAGTCTTAGGTTAGTCAAATCCGTCAAGCATGCCAGTGTAAGTGATATATTCCATAAGTGAGGATTATCCAGTAGTTGCTATCAAGTTTTTCCAGTTGGTAGGGCTTGCTTAGGGGAAGTTAGAGTTCTTTGTATGCCATCAAGTGGGTCTTCTTCTTTCCACTTGATCTCAAGTTTCCAACTTCTTTTATTTGAATGGATGCACCCTTTCTTAGCAATACAATAGTAAGGACCAACCAATGTAGTCCCGAAGGAGGTATAGTTCAAGTATCAAGCTTGAGTGCGGGCTTGAGAATATAAATATATCCAATCCGGTCATTAACTAAGACTTATTTGATTATGTCCCGAGGTATTGTATGCCCCTAAAAACGTATGAAAAGAAGCCAGTTTGAGTCCGGGAATGAGGAGTTGGTCAGTGCCAACAGGAAGGATGGATAATGCTTCTTCGTTAGAGGGATAGGCGCTTACTCAATTTCGTATGGTTTTCATACTACTTGCTCGACTAGAGTTTGGTATGATTATTTACTATTTCACTTTTCAATATTAAGGGGCGAAGGAGCTGGTGGAAAATCCAACGTAAATCTTCATTTTATTTTACACAATTCTTCTGGAATCCAATGAACAAGAGCAATTACTTAGAACCAGCTTTCGAATTTCTTGCATCGTAATAGAATGATTACCAATGATACGCTGCGCGCCTAACAGTGCATTCTTATGCCGAAACAACAATCTTAAGTTAGCAAGACTTCGAAATGCCACTTCTTCCCGTCGCATCCGTTTTCAGGACGATCTAGTCACTGGTTTTCAGTGGGTGAAATTCGTTAGTGGAACTGATTCGAGAGGGCTTGACGGTCTTAATAAAGGTTCGGATTCGGTCAGACCTTTACTGGTTATCATATTATCATACCAATTAGTAGAGCTTGCTCAAGAGAATGCCTTGTACTACTTTAGTAGGACGATGACGCCAATGAACTATTCACCAATTGAGAAGTTATGCCTAGCTCTTGTCTTTGCCATTCAAAAGTCGAAACATTATTTTCAAGCTCTTCGCCTTGTCTCCAAACCAAAGAAAATACTAACAAGAATTAGCAATCATCGCACTTCCCGGCTAAAGAGTTATTGGCAGGTAAAATAGGCGGACAAGACGTTGGCTTGGGCCAAAAAGGAGAGCCTCTTTCTATTTTTTATAATGGCGGTCGAAAAAAAGACACTATGACTTCCAGAGATTAGGTGGAATACCTGGAAAGAGCGTGACGTGATAAGTGAGATAAGGAGACCTGCTTTCCGGACGTTAAAGGATTTTTGCTTACTTGCTCGCTTCCCTTACACCCTAGCCCTACTTTGACTTACTCGCGTGTGTTTGTGTCCTCAAGCTCAGGACTCTATCTTAGAATAGGTGCAGAGACGGTTTTTATTCCATGTCTCAATCCTTAGAGCACAGCTGGGACAAGATTCACTCTGAATCGAATCTTACCGTCAAATCTGCATTTTCAATCTCATTCAGGGCATCAAATCTTTGCTAAGAACTTTATCATATTTGCCTTGGAAAGGCAAGAGAGGATTCAACCTAGGGCTGGCAGACCGACCTGCCTTATACTTCTTTCATATACATATAGCTTTCTTGTCAAAGGGGGAAATAGTTGGAATAGCAGTGTTGGGCATATAGAATTGTCTATAGAGAACCTTCTCCGATTCAGGCCACTTTCTTATCTTCCTCCTCTTGAATAGAGGGATGATGAGTAGAGTTTAGTTAGGATAAATGAGAAAGAAGTCTTTCTGCTTTTCTGTCCCGCTTGATGAAAGAGTATCCAGTTATCATTCTTAGAAAACAGAGTCAGGTGGACGTTTGAAGTTCCTGTCAACGCTTTTTCAAGCGCAAGTAGGGAGTTGATCATGCGGGACTCTATATGGAGGCAGGCGAAAGCCTTTGAAAGAAATCTATGATTGCTCCTTGAACTGACTCGCCTTTTCTCCCATCTACTATCTCTTGATATTCACAAATAATGAATCCGTTTCCATCTGTCTTTGTAAGAGGCCTAGGGATCGATGACTCCGACCCCCAACCAAGAAGACTAAAGATGGTTGACGAAGTCTCTCCCTTATATGAAAGAGGAGCTTGAGCGGTAAAAGAAAAATCTTTCTGCTTGTGCCCATGAAGCAAGAGAGGTTTCGTATATCCACGAAGAGAATAAAAGCAAAGTAAGTGATAGAAGCTGCTAACTCAAACTCAAGAATCGCATAATACGTCATCATTTTATAGAAAAAGTGCAGCGGAGAGAAGGAAGTCAAAGATGGTTGAGAGGGGATAAGCTGTGAGAACAAGCCAAGCAGAAGACATAAAATCATGTTCACTCTCTCATCCTATCCGTCTATTGATTGTGTCAATTTTGTGCTAAACAGAGTCGAAAGCAGCTTGATAGCTAAGCCAGAGCCAAGGATTTCATAGTGGGATGCACAGATAGCCAATTAAAGTTAATAAGGCAGTTTTCTTTCTAACAACTGAGAAGGCGCAAGTTCGATGTCATCAGTCAACTAGGGTAAGAAAAACAGAATCCATTTAGCTTATTCACAATCTTGAGATACCTCTATTAAATATTAAAGTATATAGTCCACAATCAATGAAACTAGGAAATGACTGTGAAAGGGGCTAACTGGGGTGATCAAAGGAATCAACTCTATTTTCTGTTGAGCCTTTTCATTCTTAGATAGAGGCTTCAGATCAAAAGCGGAGTTCTTGTTGACTACATCCTATGCACCTTCCTTGATAAGTCCATACTTCTATGATGTGAGAAGAGGAAAGCTTAAACCAAATATGTTAGTGAATACCTTCAACGAGTAAACCATTCATCGCTTGCAAGACCTTTAGGTTAAGGCTTCTTTTTAAGAATCTATTCGTCATATAGAGATATGCAGCTAGACTACTTCTAGCTACCTAAGCCTACCAAGCTACTAACACTTTAGTCTTCTACTAGCTAAGCATGGTCTACTAGGCTTTACTTTACTAACTGCACTACTTTGGCATCTTTACTTCTATGCTCCTCCTTATCTTGACGGATTCAATTTACCATAACGAGTAAAGTTGCTTGCTTGTTGTTCCAGAATTCGAAATAGCCGGGAAAGTCTTATTGATTGATAGCTAGGAGGAATGATTGAAAGGAAATTCGCTAGTCTTAACATACTTCGCTTCACTAGAACGGTTCGACAAGACCGGATAAGAAGGTTGTACAGCATGAGCTACGGAAAGCATTTCGACAGATAAAGTACGATCTGCTTAGAGACCTGGTATGAACCAACAAAACCATATTCCCGTGATTTCCTTCTCTTGTAAATAGAAAGCTCTTTCTCGATAAATAGCTTTCGAGTTTTGTTTTTATTTTGATAAATAGGATATAATTATTTTTATAAGAAGTCAAAGTAAAAAAGCGTCCGTTCACTATCGCTTCTCTTCTTGTAGTTGAAGTAGTTTAAGAACGAACTTGCTTATAGCTTCATTGAGAGTGAGTTTTTTTTTGTTCAGTCTTCCTTCATAGAAGAAAAAAATCATGCTTTTCCCAAAGACTCCCATTTCTTTCTTGGTTGGACAAAGCCAAGCGGTTATTTCTGACAAGTCTTTCCTCATTTTTTTTTAGAGCAAGAAGCGGAACTAAACTACTAATGCCAGTATGAAATCTCTCATTTCATTCAAAAGAATGCCGACCTAGCTTCCATTGCTGAAGTTGGAGCTGCTGTCGCTCGGTTTCGCGGTCTATTTATACATATAAATACAAATGTAGTCGCGCGCCGAAGAGCCCGTTGCCCGTCTCGTTTCAGAGTATGCTCAGGAGATGGACATTCAAAATCTTCCTCTGCTCAAGGGGAGCTGCAACGTAGGCTCTGTCTAATTGATCTTTATTTAAATAAACGACTTTCTTTCGAACTTCCGATCCAGACAAGGGAAGGGCGACCAAACGGAATCTCCTCAACTCATTCATTGCTAGATTGAGCGGAGTTTCTTTCTTCTCCTATGGATAGACATTTTATATTCCCGTGGGGCGGGATGACGAAGAAATAAAGGTTACGTATATTTGCATTTTGCCCCTATCGTAAAAGCTAGCTCACCAAGTTCCCTATAGATGGAACCACTTTCTGGGGTACCAGAGACTGTCTTTTTATCCTTTAGCTAACCTGCTTGCTGGTACAATGAGACTATACCTAAAACCTGCGGACGAGAATGGTTTCATTGACAACCACATTCAGAGTAATAGTCAACATGATTCATCCGGCCGATTGAGTCAAATCCTCTTTACTTAGGGTTTTCTGCGATACAAGTCGTCTGCCGGTCCAAGATAGGCCCAAACAGATCTGCCCATTGTCAAAGGTGACATTTACCTTTCACTTTTATCCTACAACAAATTTTGGCGTTATCCATCTTTTTTAAAAGATTTCCTCATTAGGAGCCAAAAGATTGGCAATCCGCAGCGCAGGCATTAAGGTAAAAAAAAAACAAGGGGTGATGCTCATCACCACATGGGAAGTGCAAACTTTTCTTTAAAGTACTCAAAAATTGAAAGAAAGAGCTATTACCTCAGGCTTGTAATCAAAGCGTGCCTATCCCTATTCTTTGATATCGGGACCCTTTACTTGTCCTTCGAAGAATCCCTCACTGACGAACTTGTGGCCTCCGACTCTCATCCTTGGCCCTATTCTTCTTGGACATTTGTGCTAACTGGGTGGAGGATGAATCCTAGCTGGGGCCACCTCCTCTTCCCTTTGTCTATCCCTTCTGTCATTTGTCATCTTCTTCTCAGAAGCCCTCGTACTCCCTTGAAGTTCTTCCGTATGTCCTCATCTTGTGCTTGTAAAAAACCTCTTCTCTTATTGGGATTTTTGGGAACTTAGATAGCTAGGCTATCCAGAACTACACTCGGCTTGATCCTATCCAGGAGGCAGGTATGTAGGCAGATCTATCATATACTGTAAATGTTAACGGAACTCCGGAGATAAAGTAGGAGCTAGCTAGGGCAGTTCACGAAGGGGAACAAAGTCTCGCCTTAGGCTATTTACTATTTTTCTCTCTCTTTCTCTTTCTGTCTTTACTCTCTGTCTTGTTGAAGACTTATGGTAGTGGTATCCTTGCTTGGTGGATTGAATATCTCTTTCCTTGAAGTCGCCTTCTTCCTCTTCCTAAAATCCATTATAGTATTCTTAGGCTCCTCTAAAACGTTGACTAATGCTTCTACCGTTACAGATATGCTCTCCTAAATAAAGACCTAACCATTTACATTGGTAGTTGATCTTGACGCTCTCATGTTCAAAATCTTCTGTTAGAAGACAACCTAGGGCACTTCAGGATGCGCAAGCATAGAATCCTATGAGGAAGAGGGAATCATCTTTCACTGGGGCGAAGCGCTTAGTGGAAAGTAAAGGACTATAGCCAGAATAGCTTTCTATATGGGGGAAGGGGACTCTTCGAATGCCATCCGTCTTTTCTTTCTTTTAGTAACGTCAGAAGGCGCGCAAGTGCTTTATGTTTATTATTGAATTATTTAATGTATTACTTGAATCAGATAAACTGTGGCAAGCACTTTTGTGAAAAAGCTTTCGGAAATGACCGAGTCACCCCTCTCTATATTTTCCATTTCCATTCGAATATCTTGGACTTTGGAAAGAAAGATAGAGTCATTTATAGGGTCAATTTGTTTGTTCCTATTCATTTATCTTCCGGCTTAGTTGAATTGGAAGATTCTCTATTTCTTTGTCGACACCCGTAAAAAAATCTACTTATACATTATACATTAGAAGAACTACAGATTGTGGAAGTGGGCATGTCCAAAGCTGACGACGATGCTTGCCCTTTAAAAGAACCCTTTTTCCCAATCAGAATTTGTCTTCATATGAAGGACTGCGGGGATGTTTTCTCCGGAAAGGATATATCGTATCGTTTCTACTAGAATCTTAGCTAGGTTTACAGGACCATTTTTCGTAGAAAATAAAATAGAGCTCTACACCCGATGGAGCTTGTTGCCCCTTTGGGGATGATCGAAGATAACATTTCCCATTCTGATACAAACGAATAAATATACATTAAAAAGCTAAAATGGCTAGAATCAATATTATGATCAAAATTATATTCACTCTCATTTTGTATATTCTTATACTCACGAAAGGATATTGTAGCATCGGCCGCAGCCAGAACAATGTAAGTTTAGAATACTCTCTATTCTCAGCAGAAGTAGAAGAAGTAGAATAAGTTCTAATAGGAACAAGCATACTGTTAGACACTCAATTCTCAGAGATTTTCATTTCAGATCTGACTTTGCTACGCTATAGGAGATAGACGGGGATATGCTGCATTTCGCCCAGCGTAGCGTTGCCATCCCTGGCAATGGGTGTTGTTGTAGGTGTACCATTTGTTCTTTATCCATTTTTTAGGTGAGCAGTAAGCAGCGGACTAGACTAAAATCACTCCCGTGGATCTTAGATCCCTCTCTCTAACGTATTCATATCATAGTAGATCGAACCGGCTATTGGGATTTCCGGGGAGTCATTAGCAGTATATATTTCTTGGTACACATATTCTAAGAGAAATACACATCTTTTATTTAGTTGGTACACCTTTTTCGTTGGTCTATATCGAAATCTCAGACGGATACGAATTCTTCTTTGGAAATGGTAGACGCATCTTCGAACGCAGATACGTGGAACAATCAGCAACGGTTGGATTCAAATCCGCTCTTCGTAACGATTGATTCACTTCTCTTACGATAACTCAATAGCTGCCTTGTTCAGAACAACTGAGAGGCTAATTTATGAATTCTTGGGGCTTAGTTCTATTCAAGATTAAGGCGAGGGAATTGACTCTGGGCCCGTCAGTGTGCTGCGACTGCCTTCTCTCTTTTGGCTGTCGATTGCATGCAGTTTTCCCGATTTCAGGCTTTCTCCTTTTCGCTTCCATTCTCAGATAGATAAGATAGATACTATCTGTATAATATAATAAGGCATAGACGACCTAACTAACTGGATTGCTAGCAGTGAGAATAGCCGAAGCTGATAACCCGGAGGAATTCCCTTTGTTATCGGAATCAGGGTACAAGCTGCTATCGAATAGGCGCTGTGATCACTCTACGACTTTCTGCTTGGCTTATACAAACCCTTGTTCTGGATGGACGATGTGGTGACGCTCCAGCCCACTTTTGGATAAATAAGGAATGCATTTGATTCCGTTGAAGGTCAAGAGCTAGCGCATTGAAAGTGAAGGTGGCCCTATTAGATTAGAAGGGAAGGAAGAGCTGTGACATACGTCATTTTCATGAATGCCTGAACGACTCACCAACCTTTGTTACTGAAATAACGAGAGAAAGTCTTTTTTGTCTTATAACGGATGGTTGTAATTAGGGGGTTACGCCCGGGGAAGATATCCACCCCTTTTGAATTAGGCTTTCCTGACTTTCAAGTCAACGCAGTAGGAGTTTCAGTTCCTGGTATTGGTTAAGGCAAAAGAGCATCATCACGTTCGGAGACAGGCTTTCTCCCCAAAGCATATTATTGCTTGTTCGCCATAGCTGAGATAAAGCAAGAAACGAAACTTTAGTTAGGGTCATCGTTTATTTAATCCGCCCTTCCACTTCTTGAGCTGACCCAGGCTGAGTCAAGGCCATTAAGGACCTCGAGCCGACTCTCGTCTGCGAGGTTCGTGTGTCAAGCAAGTTTTGAAAGAGGGTTCCTAGTTGTCTTAGTTTGAAGTGAGAGAATGAGTTGAACTAAAAGATACGTATAGTCAAGTGATACGTATAGTCAAGTAATACGTATCGTCGTTCCCAGGCGAAGTCGTTGCCTTTTGAATCAAGAGATACCCGGCAAACGACATCCAACCATGCCCCTTCCCTCGTCTTGGGAGATGAGAGTTCCCTTAATATCATCTTTCCCTTTATCCGAGATATAGTTTTACCAGGGCATAGACGGAGTACTACTCTTAGGTTGAATTCCCTTCTTCAGGTCCAAAAGAGCGTGATGGAAGCGAGAATAAGGTCAAATCCATGTTCCTAAGTCAAGATGAAGTAAGAAAAGGAAACTGAAACTCATCTCATGAGAATCTATAGTTTATAGCCTGAGACGAAAGCATTGGGACTTCTCCTTGCCTGTCCGCTCTGAATGGAACAAGGAAA